ACAGAAACAAAAAAATTTCGCGGTCGAACTACCAAAAAATAATGGGGTAGAAATCTGAGCCCTAAATTAGCCACTTTATATTGATAAAGCCGAAATTCTTGTGGATCTAGTTCATTGAAATTCCGTCCAGTAAAACGGAAGAATTATAAATCTCCAAAATAATAGATAAGAATATTGCAAAAAGAGCCATTGCGACACCCATCAAAGGAGTAGTTCCCCATCCAGGAGCTACTTTACCATATTCCGAATTCAACGGTTTCAACAACCCCCCTAGACCTGTTTGTTTTGGACGTGCTTTTGAGCTCTCCTCAACGGTTTGTGTAGCCATAAATCGTATTATAGTAATTGAGATCTGTTGACTTTGTATACTATTCTGTTGTAAATAAACAATCTTATCATAGATTCATTGTGATCTTGAAATTCTATAATAATGGAAACAGCAACCCTAGTCGCCATCTCTGTATCTGGTTTACTTGTAAGTTTTACTGGGTACGCCTTATATACCGCTTTTGGGCAACCCGCTCAACAACTACGAGATCCATTCGAGGAACACGGAGACTAATTGAAGTAATGAGCCTCCATAGTTTGGGAGGTTCATTACTTCAATTGAGAGAATCAAAAATCATTTTTTAGTTTGTATTTTCGGTGGTTCTCTAAAAAAGATAGCGAAAAAAATTATCCCGAGAGTCGAGACTAAGAGGAATGTATAAACCAATGCTTCCATAGGTTCGATCGTGATTTACAATTATAACTTTCATACCTGTTTATTTTGAACCATCTACCGGATAAAAAAAACAAGAGTCAAAGAAATGGTAGTGATTCAAATTAGGATTTTTCTAATACCCTAGGTAAAATAAATAAAGAAGCAAAAGATATCCCAACAATGTTGTATTAGACGGCTTGTTTTCTTGTAGTCGGATCTCCTAGTTTTTGGAATGCTCCAAATTCTACTTGCGAATCCAAATCTGGGTCAATACCTGCAAAAACATCTCTAAACAGAGTTCTAGCACCATGCCAAATGTGTCCGAAGAAGAAGAGCAGAGCAAACGATGCATGTCCAAAAGTAAACCAACCTCGTGGACTGCTACGAAAAACACCATCAGATTTTAAAGTAGCACGATCTAATTCAAAAATTTCACCCAATTGAGCGCGTCTCGCATATTTTTTCACAGTAGCGGGATCGCTGTAACTGACTCCGTTAAGTTCACCACCATAGAACTCAACAGTTACACCTACTTGTTCAACACTATACTTCGATTCTGCCCTTCTAAAAGGAACGTCAGCTCTAACAATTCCGTCTCCATCTACCAAAACAACGGGAAATGTTTCAAAAAAGGTAGGCATACGACGGACAAAAAGTTCACGTCCTTCTTTATCTCTAAAGACGGGGTGTCCTAACCATCCAACAGCTATTCCATCCCCACTGTCCATAGATCCTGCTCTGAATAATCCTCCTTTTGCCGGATTATTGCCGATGTAATCATAAAACGCTAATTTTTCCGGAATTTTTGACCAAGCTTCTGTTAAACTTTTATTTTCGGATAGGCCAGCACTGACTCTTCGATATATTTCTTGCTGGAAGTATCCCTGATCCCATTGATAACGAGTAGGACCAAATAATTCGATTGGGGTAGTTGCAGAACCATACCACATAGTTCCCGCAACAACAAAAGCAGCAAAAAAGACAGCAGCGATACTACTGGAAAGGACAGTTTCAATATTACCCATACGTAATCCTTTGTATAGACGTTGGGGCGGACGGACACTCAGATGGAATAGGCCCGCTAATATGCCCAAAGTGCCTGCTGCAATATGATGAGAGGCGATTCCTCCCGGAACAAAAGGATCAAAACCTTCCACGCCCCATGCTGGGTTTACCGATTGTACTTTTCCAGTTAATCCATAAGGGTCGGACACCCATATGCCAGGACCATACAAACCTGTTACATGAAATACGCCAAAACCAAAGCACGCCACCCCTGAAAGAAATAAATGAATTCCAAAGATCTTGGGCAAATCCAAAGAAGGCTTGCCTGTACGTTCATCCGAAAATATTTCTAGATCCCAATATACCCAATGCCAAATAGCTGCCAAGAAGCACAACCCCGAAAACATAATATGTGCCCCGGCCACTCCTTCGTAACTCCAAATACCTGGATTTGTTACAGTTCCACCTGTAATACTCCAACCGCCCCATGAATTAGTTATTCCTAAACGTGTCATGAAGGGTATAACAAACATACCTTGTCTCCACATTGGATCAAGAACGGGATCAGAAGGATCAAAAACTGCTAATTCATATAACGCCATTGAACCGGCCCAACCAGCAACCAGAGCCGTATGCATTATATGGACAGCAAGCAACCGACCAGGATCATTCAATACGACGGTATGAACACGATACCAAGGCAAACCCATGGAAATACCCCTTTATGAAAGAAAAATAGATACTATGTAACTTTATTGCATTGGAAATAATGATGCTAGGGACCCCCCTTTCAGTAAATTCTCGTGAAGTAAGGATTACTATTTGTTCTATTCTATTGCTAATAATGGAACAATTCTGTTTATAGGAACAAAGAGAAGCAGATCTATTCTATACCCGATAAGTATCAATACGCAATGGGTGGTTGAACCTTTTTGTATGAGCAAATGGATCCTTACTTGTTCATCATTCGACGGGTGTATTTATAAGAATTTGTCTTGAGTCATTCCGACTTCCTTTATCAAAGAGCTTCTCCAATCTATAGATCAAATTTGATATGGTAAACTAAATAAAGACCACTATTATGAAGACAATAAACTACCCCCACTATTACGTTTTCATATCAAAGTAAAATAGATTACTTCATTTTTTTCATTTAATGCCTATTGGTGTTCCAAAAGTACCTTTTCGAAGTCCTGGAGAGGAAGATGCATCTTGGGTTGACATATAGTGTGACTTGTCAGATATATTGGGTCATACGGGATTTCCCCGTTCTCTCCCCCGATCGAGATATCCTCTGATTCGCCCAAGAAAGATTATCAAAAAATTGGAGCGTGAAGTGAAATTCGATTTATTTTAGGGGAATCCAGATTAATATTATCAATTAGAAGAATTTATGGTTGACTTGGTTGGACCAATCAAATTATCCAGGCTCCGTTTATAAAAAAGTACCTTAGTAATATATCAACGATTGCTGTGTCTATTTCGAATTCGAAATTTTGTATTACTAGTTTTTCTATTTGACTAGGTTATTGATTGATACCTCATTAGAAATTCTCTTTTTTCCTATACCTATACCTATACGAAAAAATACGAATAATCCCTGTTAATCAATTAAGGAGAATAGGCTGAATGTGTCGAAAATTTGGCCGAAGACATGAAATTGATTCAACAAAAATTTGTAGCAAAAAGAAATGGTAGTAGGTCCATTTGTCCTATATGTGCAAATCACAATCGGAACTATCTTTACCTGGAGTAGAGGCATAAACCTAAAAGAATTCAAGAGGCCCATTCAGGAACAAGAAAATAACATCGTGATTGCGGGCGGATCTCGATGAAAGAATACATCAATTGAGGAGTTAATTCAACAAGGTTAATGAATTTTTCTATTTTTATATATTAGAGGGAAATTCTAGTGAAAGGTTTACAAACTTTTCTTTCTTACAACAAACACTAGAAGAAAAAGCTCCTTCGTTAGAACGATTTTGCTTTTAAAAAAAGAGCAGGAGCCAAAATCTATACATTGAGTCTTTTTTGCACAATTCTTTTGACCCGTATGCATTAAAAAGTGCATGTACGGTTCCTAAGGGATACAGTTTTATCCTAATCAACCGACTTTATCGAGAAAGATTACTTTTTTTAGGCCAAGAGGTTGATAACGAACTCTCCAATCAACTTATTGGTCTTATGGTATATCTCACTATAGAAGATCGTAACAAAGAGCTTTATGTATTTATAAACTCCCCCGGTGGATGGGTAATACCCGGAATCGCCGTTTATGATACCATGCAATTTGTGCCACCAGATGTACATACAATATGCATGGGATTAGCCGCTTCAATGGGATCTTTTGTCCTGGTCGGGGGAGAAATTACCAAACGTCTAGCATTCCCTCACGCTTGGCGCCAATGAGTTTTTTATTTGAGATAAAAAAAGAAGTCTATGCCTTCGCCATATGAAATTAAGAATCTTGAGTAATAATAGCATGGCACTTCCAATTCGATATGATAATTTTTTCTCAAACCATTAAATTATGTATCGAAAGAGCAGTCTGAAATACTCAGTATTTCCAATTGGATTTATTTTGATCTATCGGAATCTCAGTGTCACAAACCTTTTTCACACCGAAAAGCTCTGCATAAATTTATGTTATGAAACAGTTTTCCGTATTTTATTTGAGCGTATCAAAAAGAAACTTTGGGATTGCTGAATCACAGACGGAATAAATATATAAAGCAACGGAACCATCATAGTATTTTGAACTCCTCCAATAAAGAAGGGTGGTAATTGGACCTATTTTCGATCTGGGTATGAGAAATCCTATTTTATGTTTGATAGGAAATTCCATTCGTGAGCCGTATGCAATATGTAAAAAATGCCTGTACGGTTCTATTTTTTCTTGTTAGTCTCTTTCTCTTTACTCCATTCTGCAAAACCCTTTTGTATATTATATCATCAGGGTAATGATCCATCAACCTGCGAGTTCTTTTTATGAGTCCCAAACAGGAGAATTTGTCCTGGAAGCGGAAGAACTACTGAACCTGCGCGAAACTATCACAATGGTTTATGTCCAAAGAACAGGTAAATCTTTTTGGGTTGTATCCGAAGACATGGAACGGGATGTTTTTATGTCAGCAACAGAAGCCCAAGCTCACGGAATTGTGGATCTTGTAGCAGTTGAATGAAAATATCAAGGATTTCACAACCACGATTTGATTGATATTTTACTTATCGTCTTACCCAATTCTTTAATAGTCTATTAAATCGAAAAACTTCATAAGCATCCGGTTAAGAGCGATCTAAACCAGCTCAGTCTGTATACGATTCAGCATGCCAACTATTAAACAACTTATTAGAAACACAAGACAGCCAATACGAAATGTCACAAAATCCCCCGCTCTTAGGGGATGTCCTCAGCGCCGGGGAACATGTACTAGGGTGTATGTGCGACTCGTTCAGATCAGGGGCTGGAACAAAAGAAAGGAACCAATAACAACCAGTAGTAATCCGTCTGACTGATCAGTACCAATAACTAAATAGAATAAAAACGCAAATGGAATTTTTCCGTTCACTGGCTAAAATCTATTCTATACCCCTATTTATTGTGTATGAAATTTATGGTTTCCGTTGGTGCAAATCCAATAAGCTGAGAAGCAATTCCCCATTGATAACAAAAGGGTTATTCATTAAGCGGGGGAAATCCTATTTAGCAGAATAAATTTTAGACTTCCAAGAACGGCCTAACAGGATCAGCTACCCAGCTAACCTTCAGAATTAAATACCGTTACTGTATAGGTGGATCTCATTGTAAAAGACCTATTACTGGATAATTCATGGGTAGAGCCGCATAATGGTGTGAACTGTACAAGTTACCAAAAAATAAGATTCATTAAATGAAGGAAAAGGCTCCGGTGTATAGAGAGGACCTCACCGTTTAAGAAGTAACCATAGAAACGATGGAACCACTCTATTATTTATTCTATATATATCTATTTTACTATGTTATTGATACTAGATATCAAGCAATTTCTTATTTTTAGACAGGTTCACTTCGAAAAAAGAAAAAAATTGTGGTTGGGAAGGTTATAGTAGCAAAAGTCATTGGAATTTTTATTTTATATATCCGAAGAATCCGTTTTGTTATAAAAAAATAAGTAAGGGGAAAAGGAATAACTGACAGACAGAAACTCAATTAGTTATTCCTCAAAGTTTCATTTATTCAATGACTAGAATTAGACGAGGATATATAGCTCGGAGACGTAGAAACAAAATTCGTTTATTTGCATCAAGTTTTCGGGGGGCTCATTCAAGACTTACTCGAACTATTACTCAACAGAAAATACGAGCTTTAATTTCGGCTCATCGTGATCGAGATAAGAAAAAGAGAGATTTTCGTCGTTTGTGGATTACTCGGATAAATGCAGTAATTCGCAATAAAGGAGTATCCTATAGTTATAGTAGACTAATAAATGATCTGTACAAAAGTCAATTGCTTTTAAATCGTAAAATACTTGCACAAATAGCTATATTAAATAGGAATTGTCTTTATATGATTTCAAATGAAATATTGGATCCATTGGAGTAATTTGAATGGAATTCCCCGGAGAATCAACTCCGGGAAGGTAGAGTATAAAATAGGATAAGATTAAGATAAAGTTGTCAAAATGAACAAAAGAGTTTAATAAAAAATGATTTATTCGGCACCGCGGCTTTTTTTATTATGACACACGAATCAAATCTAGATTATCCTATTTTTCGAACACAACACCAACCTAAGTTCAGTTCGAATTGCAATTTTTATTCGATTAAAAAAAAGTAAGCTAAACCTATTTATTTCTAGTTCTAAGGCCTATTGTTTGAGCAGTCGACTCAGTTCTTTCAAACTGTTTCTCGTTATTAAGAAAAGGTAACAAAGATAAAATACGAGCTTGTTTTATAGCAGTAGTAATTAATCGTTGTTGTTTCAAGGTCAATTTATTTACGCGTCTTGACAATATTTTTCCTTGTTCACTAATAAATCGACTAATTAAACTCATGTTTCTATAATCAATTCGATCCCCCGATTGGATCGGGGGCAAACGTCTACGAAAAGATCGCTTCGATTTAAGAAAGGGTCGTTTGGATTTATCCATGGTTTATTTATTCCTTTTCCAGAAATCCTATTTCGGTCGGATTTAAATAAAATAAATTCTAATTCAAAAATAGGATTGGGGTTGTTTATAGATGGGTTTATTTAGATTCGAATCTATATTTAGATATTATAATATATTATAATATGTCATTTTGACTGTTCCGTTTATTTTTTTATCTCCCCATGAGTCGTATGTTTGGAACAACGGGGGCAGAATTTTCTCAATTCTAATCGACTAGGCGTATTGTGTCGATTCTTTTGTGTAATATATCTGGAAATACCCCTTGAGTCTTTATTAACACTGTTTCGAACACAACTGATACATTCCAAAATAATAGTTACTCGTACATCTTTACTCTTGGCCATGAAACTCCTTTGGGTTTTTGATTCAGTCAACTCTTCTATATTTTTATCTAAAGAAAAAAAAAAAAAAAGAACGAAACCAAATTAGAAAAGATTTCATTGCAATCAATAGATAGTAATTAATAAGTAATACAATTAACTATATTTCTAATCTAATTGTAGTAGATTTTGTTAAGGACCTTGTATGATACACTTGCCCTAGACTGACATTTCCTTTTCTTTTTTCACTCTATTAATTTGATTAAAACTGTAAACCTATTTTAGTTTCGATTGACTCGACTTTTATTCTTTCTCTTTCATC